TTGAATAGATTCTTCCTGGGTCGATGCCCGAGCGGTTAATGGGGACGGACTGTAAATTCGTTGGCAATATGTCTACGCTGGTTCAAATCCAGCTCGGCCCAAAAGCTCTCTCACCCACTATTGAGATGAAGATATTTGTCCTCCCGAAACGGCCGACATGCAGAATAAAAGAGTCAAATTTTCTGTTTTTCATTTGTTTATTCTATTTATTTGTTCCGGGAAATGCAAATTTTGATCTAGATCATTATCTAGATTCATACTATGGGATAATTTGAAAAGTAAAAAAAAAAGAAATTGTGAAAAAATCTTTCACTAAAACTAAAGACAAGGGGTTTTCTTTTTTTTTTGAACTAAAGAAAATTGACTAGTAATTCGTGTTGTTCTCACTCAAGTACATATTCATATGGAGATCCATATATCACTAATAACTCTCTTCTCTATTACAACACAAAAATACGGACTCGAAATGTTTTGAATCAAATCATAAAAAAAGGATATTTAGTGTATACCTTAGTTCCTTGGGATTGTAGTTCAATTGGTTAGAGCACCGCCCTGTCAAGGCGGAAGCTGCGGGTTCGAGCCCCGTCAGTCCCGACGGATCCAATAACCAATAAAAGAAAGATCAAACAAGGATCTCATCCTTGTTTTTAGACCCCGTGTAATGAGGAATCGTTTTTTCTTATTATTATTTTCATTTCGAAATGAAAATAATAAAAAGAGCAAACACTTTTTTAAAAATTAATTTTATATACTATTTGATATTTGATTTTTTGTACCAGGACTCGTCTTTTAAATATTTTTCTTATTCTTACAAAAAATTTTAAAAAGAAAGGTATTTTAGAACTTAAACCCTTGTAGTCTGTTTTTCATATATTTTTTCTTTCTTTTTGGTTTTTTTGTAACCAACCAAAGTAAAAAAGAAAAATAAACGTGGTCAGACTTCGTTAGATGATTGATTATACAAAGAAAATGGTAAAAAAGAATCATATCTTGATAATTCTATTATTATTTTTTATTCAGTATGGATAAAAGATTCTCCTATGTTATACTATTCAATTTGCGACGGCGAATTTATATGATAGTTCATATATTGTTATTCATAATATATTAATTATATTCAATATCATCAAAATGGAATACATTCCATTGAATTTACGGGTGATATTTTAATCATCTCTATGGGATTAAATCCCGAGTTATTGCGAACTAAAAAAACAATGAAATTATGGAAGTAAATATTCTTGCATTTATTGCTACTGCGCTCTTCATTCTAGTTCCTACTGCTTTTCTACTTATCATTTATGTAAAAACGGTCAGCCAAAATAATTAGTTTGACTGAAACTTGACTTCTTCGTTCTTTATCGCGGGCTAGAATCATCAGTATTTGATTCGATTTGATAGTAGTATGGTAGAAAGAAATGTTTCTTTCTACCATACTATTTTTTAGTTATTATATTAGAGTATTCGTTTTTTTGTTGTGTATAAAGTTGTACTATACTAAAGATACAGATTTAATATAATATTTTATAGCTCCTAATCTAAAATATGTATATGTATCCCCATATATGTTATGTACATATTGATCCTAATGCTATTATTTTGCTACATTTATTTGATGGATTTGTATTGATAGTGATTCTGATCAATCTGAAATAATCTAAAGGCAACTCTTACTTTTATTTTACAGTTCAAATTATTATATTTCCAATTATAAAAAAAAAATTATAGTATCCGTCGAAAGAATCAAAGAAAGAAGCTAAGGGCATGTATTAATTTAAAAATTTTTTTAGCATTCTCAACCCCAGAAGTAATTTAGTTCATCGACTGGTTGATGTATGATCAAAGGAGTTCTATGGTATGGAAACTTCATGGAATTTCGAAAAAAAAATCTCGTACATTATTTAAATTTAACACTTAAACCAGGATATGAAATGAGTCGATAAAGTAAAAATCTATTTTATAAAATGATAAAACAAGAGATAAGTGCCCAATCTGCAACTCGTCCGAGTCAAGATCCTTAAATATGTATATATTTTTTGTTGAACAACAACCATGCTTATGTTCTTTCTTCTAGAAAGTACGTATTTGATTACTATGTCTACTAAATAAGAGAACGGCTTTATCTTAGATTTTATTTTATGAAGAGAAAACAAAACATAAAGACAAGACCTGTTGTTCCCCAGCGTCCCTATAAAATTTTGATCAGAACTTGTTCGGTGAAGTTTAGGAAAAATTTTGTTGAAATAAATTTCCTATTATCTAATATTTCTTTTTAAAAAAGAAACATAACTATGGTCATTTAAAAAATATCTGTTTGATTTACATTAGTATCTTTAAAAATACTTTATGGAGTGATCTAAAAAACAATTGATAAGGTTTGAACTAAAAACTCAATTAGTTAAAATTAGCTAAGTTAAGTAGTATTTCTAGAGTCCACTTCTTCCCCATACTACAAGTGAAAGAGAAAATGTAAAGACTACCATTAAAGCAGCCCAAGCGAGGCTTACAATATCCATGTGAATTTTGTCCCCTATTTCTATGAATATGAAGGAATTATTCCATTATTGTTTACTAATAATAGTGAAATCAAGGGTACAGAGTCAAAAAATTTTGCGAACTATTTATTAATTTAATAAGCCAACCCCAATAATTCACATACATATAAAAAATTCCTACATGATTTTTGGATTTACCCGGTTACTGAAAAGAGGTTTTGTCGTAATTGAATACCTGAGTACTAAGAGATTTTTTTAAGTTTGTATACAAATTATATCTCGCTTGTCTGCCATTACGAACTACTAATTTAGTTAGTCTATTACCTCGCAATGAATTGGCTCCATTAGGAGTGTAAGGGCTATCAAAACGTCTCGATTCCCTTACACCCCTAAGGCTTATTACTTAATAATAATTTCCTTGAAATGGAGATACAAAGCTTTATAGCTCACTAGATGCTTAGAATCAAGTACGTATCAAGATCAAGAGACCCTAAGGGATTAGGAGATTTCCATTTTTTTAGAATCAGGCGACACCCGGATTTGAACTGGGGAATAAAGGATTTGCAGTCCTCCGCCTTACCACTCGGCCATGCCGCCAAAACAAAATATATATGAAAAGAGTCTCTTTTGGGGGTGGATTAATTAACTTTTTTTATTGTACTGCATTTTGAATTCCATTTCCTTAATTAACCTCCTACTAACAAAAATCTTTTTTATCCATACCCAAAATATAGACTTTCACAAAAGTAAAAAGTTAGAATAAATTGGAACCATTAACTTTTTTTGAATTCATGAACGAGTCTTGGATTCTTACTTCAAGTTTCCCTAATGACATAAGAAAATCCAAATGGTAACTAATAATTATTATTGCGTCTTTTCAATAAAATATTTTTTTCTATTTTCCTTTTTTTTCTTTTTCTCAATTTCAATTATAACAACAATTATACCCATATGTAAACCCCGGAACCATAACAGAAATTACACAGAGCGTTATATACGATATATAGAAGATATCGGGGCACGTATCTAAAATTAACGCTTTGCTTTACAATATAAGCGTATATTATGAATTTTACGAATATAGTACTAAAATAGATCTTGTCTCCGCAAATAGGTTTTTTAAGAAAAACCTATTAAGTAATAAAAAAAAACTCTATACTGTTTCTGATTATTCTTATCTCGGTTAAAGGGAGAAAATCCTGTCATCTCTTTATCCAATCAGAGTAATATCATAATAATGGTAGAAATAGAATAGAATTAAAGAAATCTAATTAAGCAGCATAATAATTTTTTAAAACAGAATGTTTTATCAACCTCTTTACTCTTGGATCTGTTGCAAATTTAAATTTGAATATGAGTAGCAAATTTTCTATATTCCTCCCTTCATACGTATTTCATACATTCCATATATATGGAATGTATGTGTCAAATTTTATGTGATTTAGTAAACAGAATATAAATTCCATCCGAGCTAGATCGATCGATATTTTTCAATAAAGACTGATAAAAAATTGGGATTAAAAAAAATGAGGAATTGGGTTTAAATGTTACGAGAGGGAAATGAACTGATGTCTACAATACCCGGGTTTAATCAGATACAATTTGAAGGATTTTGTCAGTTCATTGATCAGGGCTTACCGGAAGAGCTTTATAAGTTTCCAAAAATTGAAGATACGGATCAAGAAATTGAATTTCAATTATTTGTGGAAACATATCAATTGGTAGAACCCGTAATAAAAGAAAAGGATGCTGTGTATAAATCCCTTACATATTCTTCTGAATTATATGTATCCGCAGGATTAATTTGGAAAACCGGCCGGGAGATGCAAGAACAAACAATTTTGATTGGAAACATCCCTCTAATGAATTCCCTGGGAACTTTTATAGTAAATGGAATATACAGAATTGTGATCAATCAAATATTGCAAAGCCCTGGTATTTTTTACCGGTCGGAATTGGACCATAACGGAATTTCGGTCTATACCGGCACCATAATATCAGATTGGGGGGGAAGATCAGAATTAGAGATTGATAGAAAAGCAAGGATATGGGCTCGTGTGAGTAGGAAACAGAAAATATCTATTCTAGTTCTATCATCAGCTATGGGTTTGAATCTAAAAGAAATTCTGGATAATGTTTGCTACCCGGAAATTTTATTGTCTTTCTTGAATGATAAAGAGAAAAATTTTTGGGGTTCAAAGGAAAATGCCATTTTGGAGTTTTATCAACAATTTGCTTGTGTAGGAGGGGACCCGGTATTTTCGGAATCTTTATGTAAAGAATTACAAAAAAAATTCTTTCAACAAAAATGCGAATTAGGAAGGATTGGTCGACGAAATATGAACCGTCGACTGAATCTTGATATACCCCAAAACAATACGTTTTTGCTACCGCGTGATATATTGGCAGCTACGGATCATTTGATTGGAATGAAATTTGGAATGGGTATACTTGATGATATGAATCATTTGAAAAATAAGCGTATTCGCTCCGTAGCAGATCTCTTACAAGATCAATTCGGATTGGCTCTGGTTCGTTTAGAAAATGTGGTTCGAGGAACTATATGTGGAGCAATTCGGCATAAATTAATACCGACTCCTCAGAATTTGGTAACTTCAACTCCATTAACAACGACTTATGAATCTTTTTTTGGATTACACCCATTATCTCAAGTTTTGGATCGAACTAATCCATTGACACAAATCGTTCATGGACGAAAATTGAGTTATTTGGGCCCCGGGGGATTGACAGGGCGAACGGCTAGTTTTCGGATACGCGATATCCACCCTAGTCACTACGGGCGTATTTGCCCAATTGACACATCTGAAGGAATTAATGTTGGACTTATTGGATCCTTAGCAATTCATGCAAGAATTGGTCTTTTGGGGTCTCTAGAAAGTCCTTTTTATAAAATTTCTGAGAGATCAACAACGGTCCAGATGCTTTTTTTATCACCAAGTAGAGATGAATACTATATGGTATCCACCGGGAACCCCTTAGCCCTGAATCAAGGTATTCAGGAAGAACAGGTTGTTCCGGCTCGATACCGTCAAGAATTCCTGACTATTGCGTGGGAACAGGTTCATCTTCGAAGTATTTTTCCCTTCCAATATTTTTCTATTGGCGCTTCCCTCATTCCTTTTATCGAACACAACGATGCAAATCGAGCTTTAATGAGTTCTAATATGCAACGTCAAGCAGTTCCGCTTTCTCAATCCGAGAAATGCATTGTTGGAACCGGGTTGGAACGCCAAGCGGCCCTAGATTCAGGGGTTCTCGCTATAGCCGAACATGAGGGAAAGATCATTTATACCGATACCGATAAGATTCTTTTTTCAGGTAATGGGGATATTCAAAGCATTCCATTAGTAATGTATCAACGTTCCAACAAAAATACTTGTATGCACCAAAACCCCCGGATTCCACGGGGTAAATGCATAAAAAAGGGGCAAATTTTAGCGGATGGTGCCGCTACAGTTGGGGGCGAACTAGCTTTGGGAAAAAACGTATTAGTGGCTTATATGCCGTGGGAAGGCTACAATTTTGAAGATGCGGTACTCATTAGTGAACGTCTTGTATATGAGGATATTTATACTTCTTTTCACATACGGAAATATGAAATTCAGACTTATGTGACAAGTCAAGGACCCGAAAGGGTCACGAGTGAAATACCACATTTAGAAGCCCATTTACTCCGCAATTTAGACAAAAATGGAATTGTGAGGTTGGGATCATGGGTAGAAACAGGTGATATTTTGGTAGGTAAATTAACACCCCAGATGGCAAAAGAATCTTCATATGCCCCCGAAGATAGATTATTACGAGCCATACTTGGCATTCAGGTATCCACATCCAAAGAAACGTGTCTAAAACTCCCTATAGGTGGTAGGGGTCGAGTTATTGATGTGAGATGGATCCAGAAAAAGGGGGGCTCTAGTTATAATCCAGAAACAATTCATGTATATATTTTACAGAAACGTGAAATAAAAGTTGGCGATAAAGTAGCCGGAAGACATGGAAATAAGGGTATCATTTCAAAAATTTTGCCTAGACAAGATATGCCTTATTTGCAAGATGGAAGACCCGTTGATATGGTCTTTAACCCATTAGGAGTACCTTCACGAATGAATGTAGGACAGATATTTGAATGTTCGCTCGGATTAGCGGGAGGTCTGCTAGATAGACATTATCGAATCGCACCTTTTGATGAGAGATATGAACAAGAGGCTTCGAGAAAACTAGTATTTTCTGAATTATATCAAGCCAGTAAACAAACATCGGAGCCATGGATATTTGAACCTGAATATCCGGGAAAGAGTCAAATATTTGATGGAAGAACAGGGGATCTTTTTGAACAACCTGTTATAATAGGAAATTCTTATATATTGAAATTAATTCATCAAGTTGATGATAAAATCCATGGACGTTCTAGTGGACATTATGCACTTGTTACACAGCAACCCCTTCGAGGAAGAGCCAAGCAAGGAGGACAGCGCGTAGGAGAAATGGAAGTTTGGGCTCTAGAAGGATTTGGTGTTGCACATATTTTACAAGAGATGCTTACTTATAAATCGGATCATATTAAAGCTCGACAGGACGTACTTGGTACTACTATCATTGGGGGAACAATACCTAACCCCGAAGATGCTCCAGAATCTTTTCGACTGCTCGTTCGAGAACTACGATCTTTGGCTCTGGAACTGAATCATTTCCTTGTATCTGAGAAAACCTTCCAGATTAATAGGATGGAAGCTTAATCGGAATAAATTATAATTTTTCTTCTATGATCGATCAGTATAAACATCAACAACTTAGAATTGGATTAGTTTCGCCTAAACAAATAAGTGCTTGGGCCACCAAAATCCTACCTAATAGAGAGATAGTTGGAGAGGTGACAAAACCTTATACTTTTCATTACAAAACCAATAAACCCGAAAAGGATGGATTATTTTGTGAAAGAATTTTTGGGCCGATAAAAAGCGGAATTTGTGCTTGTGGAAATTAT